TGGGGGGGATTTACAATTTAATGAGATTCTGAAAGGAGGGTTCATTTTATTTAAATTAAATAACTAAAGTTTTATCTTTTGCTTAAGAAGTTTTGATAGCTACGGATCACAAAAAACACTAAAATCATAACAGAAAAATGCATTGTGGAAAAATCGATAGTTTCTTTTTTAGTTCCGAAAATGAAACTAAAATTCAAATAGAAAAAGAAAAAGAATGTAAATAGTCTTTCTTCTTTTTGTTGTTGCTTGAATATTTTATATTCAATTGAATATAATAAATAACAAGCATTTTTGTTTTCAAATCAAATAAATCATTATTTATCTATAATTCGTTGGAACAAAAAAAGGGGCCCGGCTAGGTACTGACCAGGCCAGGCCATCAGAATAAGAAGGGCCTTTCGAACAAAATCAACACAAAGATGTCTTCTTTTTTTTTCTTTCTTTTTATTTTTTTATTTATAGGCTCGTTCGAGCCCTTCCTTTATCTAATCTAAAAGAAATTCCTGATTTGTATATCTCTATAGAATAGAGTAAAGAAAGACTCCTTACATTATGTGTAATGTAGTAATTCTCTTTTTCAATTGGGAGAGATGGCTGAGTGGACTAAAGCGTCGGATTGCTAATCCGTTGTACGAGTTATTCGTACCGAGGGTTCGAATCCCTCTCTTTCCGGTTCCGTTGATGACTTGATTTATTTATTTATTTTTCAAATTTTTGAAATCTTAGTTAAACGTGTGGAATAGAAAAAATCCTAAGAAAATTTGAAAATGAACCAAGGAAAAACCCTTTGGATTTTATTCTTCACGTCCAGGATTACGTCCTGGATCATTAGATAGGAATCCAAAGATGAAGAGAGAAACAAAAAATATCACTACGGTATAAACGAAGAGTTTCAGAGTAAGCATTACACAATCTCCAAGATGATTTTTTTTGGAAAAAAAAAAGAGAATAGATCTTCCATTTTTCTACCACATATCCTATTTTGACACCAAGAAATGAGGTTTTTCTAGAAATAGAAATGAATTGTCAGAAATTTATTTGGAATAAGAGTTTTTCATTAACAAAAATTTCTTTCATATCCAAATTCGATATTGTGGGAGACCCTAATAGAATTAATATAATAGGGTTAGGGTCTTTCACTGGAAAAGGGTCAAAAAAAGGAGGAAATGGGGTAAGCCGGATTTATGGTGACTATCCAAGAATTTCAATGTGTGAATCGAGGGTTCAGACTCTAAAACTTATCTGATTTTATCAATTGTTAGAGAATTTTTTCTCGAAGAAATCATGAATCTTCTAGGATATTATTAACCATCTCATCGAAAACTTACAGCAGCTTGCCAAACAAAGGCTAAGAGAAAAAAAAACAAAGGTATGACTGGCATAACATCTACGATTGGATTCAAAAAAGCATAGGCTTCGGGCAATTTGCCGAAGAAAAAACTACTCGAATAAAGGGCAGAATTAAGACAAATACAGATCAAACTAAAGATATTAAGCATAACAGACATTTTGTTCTTGGAGATAATTGCATTTTGATTGAGTTATTGATATAAGGAAAAAGGAAGAAAGGAAGTAAGGTATACAAAAAATCCTTCTTTTTCTTTGAACCCACCCAATCAAAAATCCTCCAATTCTCAAAGGAGAATAGAAGAAATCATACTTTCATACAATATCTTAATTGAATTATATGTAATGATCAATAAATTAAGTTGAATTCTATATCTATATGGATTAAAATCCTAGTAATAATCTATTCTATAGATATTTGGACTGGAGTTGACAAACAACCAATAACAATATTATTGTTTCTTAGTGTAGATTAGAAATTGATAATGGGGCGTGGCCAAGTGGTAAGGCAACGGGTTTTGGTCCCGCTATTCGGAGGTTCGAATCCTTCCGTCCCAGAGCCATATCCATTTTTTTATAATTTTAGAATAAAGATTGTTTTCTTGAACAACTTTCTGTTTAAAGTCTAATTTTAGATGGAATGTGATTCTTTTATATCTTATATGAATCATATCTTTTTTCACAAACTGAACTGAATCGAGTTCAAATGACACGCATCTGGACCTGAATCTATTTTTTATCAGGTAAGATGAGAACATGGATCAAAACAAAAGAGTTTGAATTAAAAAAAGTTGGGTGGGCTTTTCATCATATGTTCATTCCCTTTGCTATTTAGGGAAGTTAGTTACTTGGAAAAACTTTCCATCCCATATCTATTTGAATTTTCAACGATGGATGTATTTTGAATCGAGATGCAAAAGAATCTATATTCTCTTATTATTTATCCCGTAAATGAGGGAGTCTAATTAGTAATTAGATTTTTCTCGAGATCTCTGAATTCGAAACAAGAGCGAGTTCTTGATACTAATTAAATTCAATCAATAGGACTAAGTCTCTTAGTGGGTTAGACTAAAGCTTGACTAAATTTGGACTTATTGTTTGTCTTTGTAACTAGACAAGTCATTTCCCATACCGGATCAGGATTCCTTTTTTTTTGCTCTATCATTCCCATAGAAAGAATAGGGGAGTGGATAGGAGATAATCAGTATTAATTTAAATATCTGTATCTGTCCAAATCTCATTAACAAATGATCAAATAACATATTTATATATGTTTATATGTTATGGAATCGATGTATTTTCTTTGAATCTCGTTTTTTTATTTTATTTAGGTATTTTTTTTGTTTGGCTATAATGAAGAATTGTAAATCTATGTAACGATTGGATTGAGGCAGGGGTGATTTATCCTATCCCTTTTATTCACTTTATGACAAGATTCGATTATTGAAATATTACTCAACCCCATGTTAAACAAAATGCATATAAAATGAGGAAACGTTTAGCTTATATGTATCGTTCTATTTCAATGACAATAGTCTTTCGGTTTTTGTGAAAAAGGTTTGGGATCCCTTAAATTTTTTAAACTAAAATTAGTTAAATTAAGTATTATAGAATATCTATAACAGTGACAATTGTTCAGTCTATCTGATAGATACGAAAACCCCTCTCGATTTTTTCGATTTGGATTTTCGCAATCAGATGAAAAGAATAAAGATTCAAATCTTACCTTACATCAGTTTTTTTATCCATCTCATGAAAAAAAATGGGATTTCTTTCTTCTTTTCTGTGATCTATTTATCTATTTGAAATCAGTGATGGGTCAATTAAAAAAAAAAGACTTATCTTTTAATGATGTCTAAATAGGAACCTTTTTCCATTCGAAATAGTTTTAATAAAAATTTTGAATGATTCCTTGTAAGTTGAATTTTTGGTACTCAAAAAGTAGGAAATAGGTCAATCTATCCTATTGAGTCACTTGAAGTAGCAGACTCAAAAAGAACTTATTTATTCGTTTATCTATTTCTATTTCTTTATATATATGTTAAAGATGGTGTCTTGCTAAGACTTCTTCAGAAAAATCTTTACACATATCATATATAGAAGAAAAAGTATAGATTACGCGATGTCTATGTACAACTGAACCAATGACTATTCATGATTCCATGATTGAATCAATTCCATACCGGTTCCAAATTAGAGGAATGTTATGGTAAAACTTCGTTTGAAACGATGTGGTAGAAAGCAACGTGCGACTTGAAGGACAGATCCGTTGTGGATTTTTACATCCGCTATTTTATATTTATATAGGAATGAAGGTGCTCTTGGCTCGACATCGTTTGTTCTGTTCCACTCGAACCCTTCGTTTTTTTTCTTTTTGTTGGGTTGTAAATAGTCCACGATGGAGCTCGAGTGGAAAGGATTAATTCATTTCTCGGGGGCAAGGATCTAGGGTTAATGCCAATCAATAAATTGGAACAACTTCGTAAATATATCTTCGAGATAGAAATGGAAAGGATCCAATTTGAGCCAATTCAAAAGCAAAACCTGTTGGAATTGATCAAACGTTTTCGATCCAAAGTGTATCACGCGGGAATCAACTGTCCGTAGGATTCTTTGATAGAAAGAGAAATCACAAAAAAGGGTATGTTGCTGCCATTTTGAAAGGATTAAGAAGCACCGAAGTAATGTCTAAACCCAATGATTTAAAACAAAGATAAAGGATCCCAGAACAAGGAAACACCCTTTTAATTGTCTCGATAGTCTCAATAACTGGATCAGACTGAAGAATCAAAATAGAATTTTAAACGAGACAAACAAAAGGGGGTAAAGACCACTCAATAAATGAAATTTATTAAAGATTTTTTCCTTTAAGCTATTTGAGAGTTATCCAACTTGAGTTATGAGTACGAATGGTTTCTTTTTCATTTTCAGGAAGGAAGAAGAAAAAAAAAGACTTAAATCATAGTCTAATTGATTTTATAGGCTCATTTGTCATTTATTAGAATTCCATACATAGACAAAACTTAGAATCAAATCATTTTTTCTCGAGCCGTACGAGGAGAAAACTTCCTATACGTTTCTAGGGGGGGTATTGTTCATCTACATCTATCCCAATGAGCCGTCTATCGAATCGTTGCAATTGATGTTCGATCCCGAAGAGAAGGAAAAGATCTTCGAAAAGTGGGTTTTTATGATCCACTGAAGAATCAAACTTATTTAAATGTTCCTGCTATTCTATATTTCCTTGAAAAGGGTGCTCAACCTACAGGAACTGTTCAGGATATTTTAAAGAAGGCAGAAGTTTTTAAGGAACTTCGACCTAATCAAACGAAATTCAATTAAAGAAATACCAAGGGGGGGTAGTGATTTTTATATAACTTTGTATAACTTTTCTCTACTATTTTTTTATTTCCCCCCTTAATCCTGCTTTATTCGTATCTATTTCTCATTGCTTCTGTCGAATTCCATGGTCGATAACAACAAAACCTTAGTTTATTGATCATATAAATCTCAAATTCGGACATTTCATTTCTTTCAATTATGTGGTTTTCGTTGGAATTTGACTAACCAACAAGGAATCCAGTTTGTTTATTCCACTTAGATTGATGAAATACATTAAAAATCCAATATTTTTTTTTTCAATTCTTATTCTC